CTATTTATAATAATAATCGTAGGTTCAAATCCTACCCTCTTCAAAGAGATTAATATAAGATCTACTCTTAAGAAAGTTATCTATAAGATTAAGATAGGGGCCTTATAATATATATGTATAGGCTTTGGGTTAATCTTAGGTTTTATACCCTTAATTTCATCATTATTCTTACATCTTTACATTACCTTGGAGGTAGGAGATTTTTTCAAATGCTGATATATGTATTTAATTTAAGCGTTTTTAGTTTAATGGATAAAACATCAATCTTCTAAATTGATTATTGTAGGTTCGAGTCCTTCAAAGCGCAAACCTTCAAATTTGCTAGCGTTGAGAAGAATGGGATTTGAACCCATGACACTTTTCTAAAATTAAAGTGTGACGATTTAGCAAACCGTTGTTTTAAACCACTCAACCATCTTCTCAGAGATTTAGAGGGATTTATTTCCCTCTAGGGAATATAGTTTAATTTTGGTAAAATATATGTTTTGCATACATAAGATTATGGGTTCGAGTCCGATTATTTCCAAATTTAGAAGAATTTAAGTACAAAATATTATAAAATGAATCAATTTAGATTAAATAGTCAATCTAATTTTATTGAAATATTTGACTCTTTAGATAATGACTTTTCAAAAAATAAGAGTCTTTTAATTTTTAATACATTAAATTATGTTCAGATGTCTTATAAATTTGAAGAATTGTCTAAAGTAATCTTTCCTAATAATTTATTTTTAGAATGTTTATTAAGCCAAAAACTTTACTTTTCTTATAAACAAAATCTTAAAAAACGAAAATCTTTATCTTTCATAGCAACTATCCGAGGTTATAAAGTTTTTTTATTTTTAGAAATTTTATTACATAGTATATTTTTAATACGCCAATCTATTATAAATTGAAGTAAAATAAAAGTGGATCATTTAGATTTTTTTTGACCGAGTACAGTCTTAAATAAATTGTTAATAAATACTATATTACAAAATAGGTTTATGATTTATGTTGAATAAGATTTATAGGAGAATAGCTTAATTAGGTAGAGCTTTGGTTTTCAAAACCAATGGTTGTAGGTTCAAGTCCTTCTTCTCCTGGTATGTTTAATTAATATATTTAAAATTATGTTGACATCTATTTTGATTGCAAGTCCTTTAGAACAATTTGAAATTGTTACTTTAATACCTTTAGCATTTTTCGGCTTAAATATTTCAATAACAAATTCAGTATTATTTATGATATTTTCTTTTTTAATAGCAATATTTTGAATTAGTTTAAGTTTTTATAAAAATACTATAATACCTACTAACTGACAATTATTAAACGAAATGGTATATAATATAACTTCAAGTATGGTCCAAGATAATTTAGGATCTAAAGGTGAAGCGTATTTTCCATTTATTTTTGCATTGCATTTATTCCTTCTTTTTTGTAATTTAATAGGAATGGTGCCTTATAGTTTTACAGTAACTAGTCATATTACTTTTACATTTGGTTTGGCTTTATCAATTTTTATAGGTATAAATATTATTGGTATTCAAGCCCATGGGTTCAAATTTTTTGCATTATTTTTACCAAGAGGCGTACCTTTACCTATAGTACCGTTATTAATTACAATTGAATTCCTTTCATATATTGTTAAAGTTTTTACTTTGTCTATAAGATTATTTGCGAATATGACTTCAGGTCATACATTATTAAAAATTATTGCTGGCTTTGCATGAACTATGTTATCTGCAGGAGGTTTGTTAGCTGCATTTCATTTAATTCCGTTAGGACTTTTATTAGCACTTATAGGGCTTGAATTAGCTATAGCTGGTTTACAAGCGTATGTTTTTACATTGTTAACATGTATTTATTTAAATGATGTTTTAGAATTCCATTAATATATAAGAAAGAATGCCTCAATTAGATCGTATTATTGTCCTTTCACAAATTTTTTGATTAGTTTTAATTTTCTCAATATTTTATGCTATTTTAACACATTATTTTTTACCAAAATTTTTAAAATCTTTAAAAATTCGTAAACAAGTTATTGATATTAATACCAAGGAAATATTAAAAAAAACTGAAAAAACTTTGAATAAACAAGGTTCATTAATAAAAATATTGGTTAAAAATCTTGAAATAACTTCGAATTTATTAGTTAGTTATTTCGGTCAATTAATTAAAGATAAAAAAGGTGTAGATACTTTAATAATCGATCAAAAAATTAGTTTTGTAATTTTAAATACGATAAAATTTTGTGATTTTAAATTATTAAATTCAATTTTTGTTTATCCTAAATCGTTAAAATTTAAAGATTAGTTAGAAAAGTAGTATGTACTTACTTATTTTATGGTTGCCTTTATTAGGATCTATTTTCTCGGGTTTTTTAGGACGTTTTTTAGGTCATAAAGGTTCGAGTACAATTTCAGTTGTATGTGTTTTCTTATCTATGGTTTTATCTCTTATTGCGTTTTATGAAGTAGGTTTTATGGGATTGAATCATTGTATTGTACTTAGTCCGTGAATTGAAGTAGGAATTTTTAAAATTTCTTGAAGTTTTTTATTTGATAGTCTTACAGTTACGATGTTAGTCGTTATAACAGTTATTTCAACTTTAGTACATTTATATTCGTTGGAATATATGCAAAGTGATCCCCATTTACCTCGTTTTATGGCTTTTTTAGAAATTTTTACGTTTTTTATGTTAGTTTTAGTGACTGCAGATAATCTTGTACAAATGTTTGTTGGTTGAGAAGGAGTGGGATTAGCTTCATATTTATTAATTAATTTTTGATTTACTCGATTAGCAGCAAATCAATCTGCTATTAAAGCTTTAGTAGTAAATAGAATAGGAGATTTTGGATTAAGCTTAGGTATATTAACAGCCTTTTATATTTTTCAATCAGTGGATTATTCTATTATTTTTTCATTATCGCCATTATTTAGTAATTATCATTTAAATTTTGGAGGCATTAATATTTCTGGTTTAACGCTGATTGGTGTTTTTTTATTTATAGGCGCGGTAGGAAAATCAGCTCAATTAGGATTACACACGTGATTGCCTGATGCGATGGAAGGACCCACGCCAGTTTCTGCATTAATTCATGCAGCGACTATGGTAACTGCTGGTGTTTTTTTATTGATTCGATTTTCCCCTTTAATTGAATTTTCGTCTAGTGTTTTAAATATTTTAGTACTATTTGGATCTCTTACAGCCTTTTTTGCAGGAATGTCAGGTATTTTTCAAAATGATTTAAAAAGGGTTATCGCATATTCAACTTGTAGCCAATTAGGATATATGGTATTTGCTTGTGGAATTTCATGTTATAATGTTAGTATGTTCCATTTAGCAAATCATGCTTTTTTTAAAGCGTTATTATTTTTAAGTGCGGGTTCAGTTATACATGCTCTAGCAAATGAACAAGATATGCGCAAAATGGGATCGCTTATTAAATTTTTACCCCTAACATATTCTTTAATGTTAATAGGATCCCTTGCATTAGCAGGATTTCCTTTTTTGACAGGGTTTTATTCTAAAGATTTTATCTTAGAATTAACACAAGTTACATTAAATAAAAATGTACATTCTATTGAAGGAGCATTTGCTTGTTGATTAGGAAACTTATCAGTATTTTTTACAGCATTTTATTCTTTTCGTTTAATGTATTTAACATTTATAAATTCTGTGAGTACAACAAGAATAATTATTTTAAAAAGCCATGAACCTTCTTTATTAATGTTAATTCCTTTAATTATATTAGGTTTTGGTAGTATTTTCATAGGTTATTTAGGGAAAGATTTGTTTATAGGATTAGGTACAGATTTTTGAAAGTCTTCAATTATTATTTTGCCATCAAATTCCTATTTTATGGAAGCTGAATGATTAAAGATAAATCTAAAATGGTTACCTTTTATATTAAGTGTTTTAGGAATTGTTTTAGCTACTATTATTAATATTACAAGAATTCATATATATTTATATAATATTTTTTATCGTAATATATGCTTTTTAATTAATAAGAAATGGTATTGAGATATTTTATATAATAGATTTTTTGTTTATCCCATATTAAACTTTGGTTATTTGGTTTCTTTTAAAAACTTGGATAGAGGATTTATTGAATTATTAGGTCCTTATGGTTTTTCTAAAATAGTGCCAACTTGATCACATACTTTTTCTAGATTACAAACTGGTCAATTGAGTCATTATTTATTTTTCATTGTTTTAGGAGCTTGCTTATTTTTTTTAATTATTTTTAATCAAATTCAATTATTAATTTTTTATTCAGTTTTAATATTTTTCATATAGTAAGTATTTTAAGTTAGTTAGGGTCTATAGCTTAAAGGTTAGAGCGTACGCGTGTGACATGAGTTGTATTAAATCATTAAATATTATTTAATACTCGTATTTATAAATAAATGTATACGAATTAATTTTTTATATAAGTGAAAATCTTATTATTCGGAGCTTGAATACAAAATTTAATTTATGAGTATTATCAGAGCTAAATTAAATTATTAAATTTATTGAGTACATATAGAAATTTATTGAAAACATCATAACTCTAAAGTTTATTTAAATAATATCAAATTTAATAGCGTGCATTAAGTTTAAGCTTGATATAGAATGGTGTAAAATAAGACTCTACGAATTTAAAATATAAAAAATTGGAACATGTATCAAAAGGAACTTTACTTAAGCCAATGCTTTTTTGTAATGAAAGAGATATGCTAATTGTATTTTGTATTAGTAATGAAATTTATTACTAATAAAGAAGCTGTATGATAAGAAATTATCATGTACAGTTTTAAGCAAAGGTATTTTATAAATTATAATAAAAGTTAAAATATCGATTGTAACTTGATAAGCGTAAAGTTGGTTGTTCGAATCAATCTAGACCCAATTAAATAATAAATTTTATGATAAGCTTAGAATTTGTAAACCCTTTAGCTTTAGTATGTATTACCCCAATTTTTGGGGTTTTAATACTATTTGTTATTCCCGCAACAAATGAATATTTATGCAGATTAGTGGCATTAAACACTGTATGTTTAACCTTTTTATTTTCTTTAATTTTATGGATACAATTTGATAATACAACAGCTCTATTTCAATTTAGTAATACATATAATTGAGTGGCGTCGCTTAATTTATATTATACAATTGGAATAGACGGTATTTCGTTGTTTTTTATATTATTAACAACGCTATTAACAATATTTTGTGTTTTAGTTAGTTGAGGATCTGTACGAAATTTAGTTAAAGAATATTTAATTTGTTTTTTATTGTTAGAGTTTTGTTTAATTCAAGTATTTTGTGTTTTAGATTTATTGTGATTTTATATATTTTTTGAAAGTGTTTTAATACCGATGTTTTTAATAGTAGGTATATGAGGATCACGACAACGTAAAATTAGAGCCGCTTACCAATTTTTCTTATACACTTTAATTGGATCATTATTGATGTTATTAGCATTATTAACAATTTATTTTGAAGTAGGTACTACAGACTTACAAATTTTATGATATTATAATTTTGCAGAATTAAAGCAAATTATTTTTTGATTAGCATTTTTTTCAAGCTTTGCTGTAAAGATACCTATGATCCCATTTCATATTTGATTGCCTGAAGCACATGCAGAAGCTCCTACAGCAGGCTCTGTAATTTTAGCTGGAGTATTATTGAAAATGGGCGGATATGGCTTTTTACGTTTTTCAATACCAATGTTTCCTGAAGCGTCTATTTATTTTACTCCGTTAATTTTTACTTTGAGCATTATTGCTATTTTATATGCATCATTAACTACGTTAAGGCAAGTAGACTTAAAAAAAATAATAGCTTACTCATCAGTTTCTCATATGGGATTTGTAACAATTGGTATTTTTTCCTTAAACTTGCAAGGGATTGAAGGTAGTATATTATTGATGTTAAGTCATGGATTAGTATCTAGTGCATTATTTTTATGCGTTGGAGTTTTGTACGATCGCTATAAAACTCGAGTATTGAAATACTACGGAGGTTTAATGCAAGTAATGCCAATTTTTGGTATTTTTTTTTTATTTTTTACTTTTGCAAACTTGGGATTTCCTGGGACAAGTAGTTTTGTAGGAGAGTTATTAGTACTTGTTGGTATGTTTCAAATCAACCGAATTTTAACCTTTTTTGCGGCTATGGGAATGATCTTAGGCGCGGCGTATTCTATTTGACTTTTTAACCGTATAAGTTTTGGAGGTTTGAAAACCCAATATTTTACTTTTTTTCAAGACGTTTCAAGACGAGAGTTTTGAATTTTATTGCCTTTAACATTCTTGGTGTTATGATTAGGGATTTATCCAGTTTCATTTTTAGGTGAACTTCATTTTTCTGTACTTAGTTTAATAGAACAATTGTTATAATTTTTACTATGAATATATTTGATATTACTTGAATTTTAATGCGTTTAGGAGGTATTTTTTTCTTTAGCGGAATTTTAATAGATGTAGAAATAATTGTGTTAATAATTGGTTTCGTACTTTTACATATGAATTTAGGGTTAAAAGCAATATTAACCGATTATCTTCATATTAAGAAAATTAAGATAACCTTATTGTTTTTAATACGTATTTCTAGTATTGAAATTAGCAGATATCTTGTAGAACTTTTATTATAACTTTAAAATAAAATTTAATTGATGTATAATTTTTTATATAATTTCTATTCTATATTAACAGAAACTTACATTATTTGTAGTCTTTGTCTATTGCTTATGTACGGTGTTTTTTTAAGTACGTATTCAACGTTAGGTTACCCTTTATTAAGTCAAAATTTTACTTTGTTAGTTTTACAAGTATTAATATTTAGTTTCCTTTTAATATTTTTGCAAGTTCCTTTAAGTCTTATAAGTTGAAACAATTTTCTAATTAATGATTATTTTACTTATTATGCTAAATTAATTGTAATTTTAACAACTATAGGTTGATTTCTTTTATCTTTTGAATATTTACTATACGAGAAATTAAATTATTTTGAATTTTGAATTTTAATATTACTAGCAATAGTGGCAATGTTATTTATTTTGCAATCTTATGATTTATTGACTATTTATTTGGCAATAGAATTTCAAAGTTTAATATTTTATATTTTAGCAAGTATAAATAGAACTTCTGAGTTTTCAACCGAAGCAGGGTTAAAATATTTTATATTAGGTGCTTTTTCTTCCGCATTTTTACTTTGTGGTTCATCAATTGTTTATGGTCTTACAGGTTTAACAAATTTAAATGATTTGGCACAATTTTTTTCAGGGTTTTTAATAGGTGAAAATCTATTTTCGTACAATTTAGTAGTAGGTTTTATCTTTATTTTAGTAGCACTTTTATTTAAGTTAAGCGCGGCCCCGTTTCATATATGATCACCTGATGTTTATGAAGGAGCTCCTTTCATTGTAACAGCTTTTTTTTCTATTTTACCTAAACTTGCAATTATAGGTTTATTATTTAGATTTTTATTATATACTTTCTATGATTTAATTCCATTTTGGCAAGATATTATTTTATTATCGACATTCTTATCAATTTTAATAGGCACTTTTGGAGCATTTGCTCAATATAAATGAAAACGTTTTCTTGCATATAGTTCCATTAATCATGTAGGTTTTCTTTTATTAGCTATATTAAGTGGAGACGTTGAGGGTATTACGAGTATTATTTTTTATTTACTTGTTTATATACTTACAATGTTAGGAATATTCGCTTTTGTTATCAATACTAAAGTTTATAATTATCCAATGTTTTATCAAATGCGTTATTTAATTGATATTGATGGTTTAGTTAAACATAATCCATTTTTAGCGGGAGCGATTGTTGTTTTCCTATTTTCAATGGCAGGTATTCCTCCGACAGCGGGTTTTTTTTCTAAATTGTTTGTTTTATTATCGGCTTTACAAGTAAACTCGTTTGGTATAAGTTTATTCGCGGTTGGTATGAGTTGTATAGCTTGTTTTTATTATATTCGATTAGTAAAAAGTATATATTTTGGATCTTTATCTAGTCATTGAAAAGTGCTTAAACCTATGAGTAAATTAAGCTCTCTAATTTTAGGAATTTCTGTCTTAAGTATTTTATTTGTTTTCATAGATATAGAGCTAATTTTAATAATTTCATCAGCAATGTCTACACCTTTTTTATATTAAATATGAATATGTTCTTAATAAGTATAATTTTAAAAATAATAATAATAATAATACCTTTATTAATAGCAATAGCATATATGACCTTAGCTGAGCGTAAAGTAATGGCTGCAATGCAACGTCGCAAAGGGCCGAATATAGTTGGGGTTTTTGGTTTATTACAACCTCTTGCAGATGGATTAAAATTATTCGTTAAAGAAACAGTTTTACCATCAAGCGCAAATTTAAGTATGTTTACTTTAGCACCTATATTAACATTTTTGCTAGCTTTAGTTGCCTGATGCGTGTTACCGTTTGGTGAAGGGATGGTTTATTCAGATATAAATATGGGTATGTTATATTTATTAGCTATTTCTTCTTTAGGAGTTTATGGTATTATAATTTCTGGATGATCAAGTAATTCGAAATATGCTTTTTTAGGTGCTTTACGTTCAGCTGCACAAATGGTTTCATATGAAGTTTCAATTGGATTAATTTTAATTAATGTTTTATTATGCGCAGGTTCATTAAATCTTACAGAAATAGTATTAGCTCAACAAACAGTATGATATGCTATTCCATTGTTGCCTGCTTTAGTTATGTTTTATATTTCTGTATTAGCAGAAACAAATAGAGCACCATTTGATTTACCGGAAGCTGAAGCTGAATTAGTTGCTGGATATAATGTAGAATACTCTGCTATGGGGTTTGCATTATTTTTTTTAGGCGAATATGCAAATATGATTTTAATGTGTGGTTTAACTACAATTTTGTTTTTAGGAGGATGATTACCAGTTTTTAATTTAGTGGTGTTTTATTGAATTCCTTCGACTATTTGGTTTGGCTTAAAAACAACTTTGTTACTTTTTGGTTTTATTTGGGTACGTTCTGCATTTCCTAGATATCGTTATGATCAATTAATGCGATTAGGTTGAAAAATTTTTTTACCCTTATCTTTAGGTTGAGTACTATTTACAGCTGGAATTTTATTAAGTTTTAATTGATTACCATAATAAAGATTTACTATGAAACTAATTTTTACTGAATATTCAATAATTTTAATATTTTTATGTATTTCTTTTTGTTTATCCATTTTAATCTTTGGGCTATCATACTTTTTAATTCCTAAGAAAGAAGATCAAGAAAAAGTTAGTGCATATGAATGTGGCTTTAATCCTTTTGATGATGCCCGTGCAACCTTTGATATTAGGTTTTATTTAGTTGCTATTTTATTTTTAATTTTTGATTTAGAAATTAGTTTTCTATTTCCATGATCTTTAACATTGGGTAACCTTTCTTTATTTGGATTTTGAAGTATGGTTGTTTTTTTATTAATATTAACGATAGGGTTTATTTATGAATGGTATAAAGGAGCTTTAGAATGAGAATAATTGAAGTCAATTTTTTTAACTAAAAAAGTGGATACTAAATATATGATCCCATTTCGAACTCAATGGTATATCTATCTTTGCTAAAACTACTATTTTTATATGGAATTCTTAGACAGTTAAAAAAATGTGTATAAAAAACTTAAAATCTATTAGATTAAATATATTATTCACATCTAATAATATCTTGTGTACTGTTACAAATATTGAAGGAAAAGTCTTATTCTGAACTTCTGCGGGATCAAAAAAATCTCGAGGTACTAAAAAAGTAACATTAACAACAATAATTTCAATTTTGGGATTAATTTTAGAGTATTTAAATAAATCAAAAATTAAAAATATTCATTTAAATTTAAATGGGTTTGATAAAAATAAAAAAATTGTGCTAAAGTATTTTAAGCATTCTTTTCTTAATATTTTATCAGTTACAAACAATTCTATGTTATCTCATAATGGTTGTAAAAACTTAAAAAAACGATATATATAAAGACGGAATAGTTCAACTGGTGAGAACGTTGGAATCATAATCCAAAAGTTATAGGTTCAAATCCTATTTCCGTTAAAAGGCTAGATAGCATAGTGGTTTATGCAAAAGATTGCAAATCTTTTTTACATCGGTTCGAATCCGATTCTAGCTTTTACGAGAGGCTTATAATTAAAATTTTTTGAAAATGAATGTAACTTTACAAAGCGCAAAAATGATAGGTGCTGGTTTAGCAACTATTGGACTAACCGGTGTAGGTGCTGGTGTGGGTATTGTATTTGGGTCATTAGTAATGGCTTATGCACGTAACCCATCATTAAAACAACAATTATTTGGTTATACTATTTTAGGATTTGCATTAACTGAAGCTGTAGCATTATTTGCATTAATGATGGCTTTTTTAATATTATTTACTTAATAGTTTAAATAAAACAAATTAGGGTATAACGTAATTGGTTAACGTATTTGCTTTGGGAGTAAAAAATTGTAGGTTCGAATCCTACTACCCTAAATTTTAAGTAAGGATGAATGGCTGAGCGGTTAAAAGCATCAATTTTGAAAATTGACATAAGAATTAAACTTATCGTGGGTTCAAATCCTACTTCATCCAATAATAAGTCTGGATAGCTCAGTGGTTAGAGCATAGGGTTGAAAACCCTTGAGCCATGGGTTCAAATCCCATTCTAGACAGAATAGTATAACTTTTAGCTAATAAAAAAATATATTTTATGTATAATCGTCCTTTATCACCACATATTACAATTTATGCGGTACAAACATCGTCCTTAGCTTCTATTTGACATAGGATTTCAGGTATTTTATTAACTTTATTTATTGTGCTTTGTCCTGCTTATATGCAATTAGTAATATGTAGTAGTTATAATAAATACTTATTTAACTTTAATATTTTAAAAAATTTTTGATTCTTTTATTATAAAATTATGGTTATAATAGTTTTATTTAGCCTTTTTTATCATGCTTTAAATGGCTTAAAACAAATTATGTGAGATTTAGGTATTTTTTTGAGTCCAAAATTTTTGCTATTATTTTTTTTAATTATAAGTTCTCTTATTTGTGTAATTATTTTATTACTAATTTTTTAATCAAAAAATGTTCTTACAAAAAAGTTCAAATAAATTAAATTTATTTTATTTTAAAAGTGATTGACAAAAATATTTACAAGTATATAGGTGAAACCCTCTTCTGAACAAAAAACCTTGATTTAACATTTACCCGATCTCTTTAAAAACTTGTGGGCCTATGATTTTAGATGCTTTAATTCAAGCAAAAGATGTACAAGATTCAACTTTAACTTTTAGACGTTCTTGCAGAGAAGGCATATGCGGAAGCTGTTCTATGAATATAAATGGAGTTAATACTTTAGCATGTTTAAAATCTTTAGATGCAAATGAAACATTTATAACTATTTATCCATTACCTCATATGTATATAATAAAGGATTTAGTTCCTGACTTAACACATTTTTATGCCCAATATAAAATAATTAAACCTTGATTACAAAGTAATAGTAGTTCTATTAAAAAAGAGCATTTACAATCAAAGTATGATCGTGCAGAGTTAGATGGCTTATATGAATGTATTTTATGTGCTTGTTGTTCAGCTAGTTGTCCTAGTTATTGGTGGAATCATGATAAATATTTAGGACCTGCTATTCTATTACAAGCGTATAGATGGATTTTAGATTCTAGGGATATTAATACTAAATCACGTTTAGCTTTTTTAAATCACCGTATGCGTTTATTTAGATGTCATACAATTATGAATTGTAGTAAAACTTGTCCTAAATTTTTAAACCCAGGTAAAGCAATATCAGCTATAAAATATAAAGTTTCAATTTCTTAAGGCGGAAGATGGGATTCGAACCCATGACTTTTAGATTCACAATCTACTACTCAACCATGCCGAGTTCCTTCCGCCTTAAGAAGTATAACAGCGAAAATAGCTCAATAGGTAGAGTATAATCTTGCCAAGATTATGGTTGAGGGTTCGAATCCCTTTTTTCGCTTTTTAAAATTAGTAAGATATGCAAATAGATATCTTTTTATTTATTACGTTTTCAATTTTTGCTTTAATTGCGTCAATTATGGTTATAAGTTCATCAAATGCAGTACATTCAGTCCTATTTTTAATTTTAGTTTTTTGCAATATCGCTGGTTTATTATTATTATTTGGAGCGGAATTTTTATCATTTATGTTATTGATCGTTTACGTGGGAGCAATTGCTGTATTATTTTTATTTGTCGTAATGATGTTAAATATAAAAAAAACATCTGTAAATCAAGGTTTTTTTTCAATTGTTCCTATAGGTTTGACCGTATTTTTTATTTTATTCACCCAGTTATCAAAAGTTTTCGATGTTTTTAATATTTTTCATTTGAAACAAGATAATTTTATTTGAATTTCTTGAATTGTAGAAAATCAAAATATTACTAATATTCAGGTAGTAGGTAATGTTTTATATACAAAATATTGTTTTCTATTTATTTTATCAGGTTTAATTTTATTAGTGGCTATGATTGGTGCAATTGTTCTTACTATGCATCAACGAACTGATGTTCGCAAGCAAAAAATTGAAATACAATTAAATAGAACTTTTGGAGGGTCTTTAAAATTTATTGATCTAAGAAAATAAAATATTAAAAAACGGATATGATGAAATTGGTAGACATGTTAGATTTAGGTTCTAATGATAAATTAAATCGTGAGGGTTCAAATCCCTCTATCCGTATTATTTAAATTATGGATATGTTTAAAAGTAAACATATCCATAATTTAAATCTTAATGAAAATTAAGTAAAAATTTTTCTATATTACCTAAAATAGGTAATATACATAAAAAATATATAAAATAATAAATGCTTGCAATTTGCCCTATTAGTACAAAAGGTTCCTCTACAGGCATTCCACCAATTCATCCTAAAATTAAACAACATCCCAACATAGTCCAATATAAAAATCTATAAACAGGTCTAAATCTAGAACTTCGTACCTCTGTACTATGAATTCAAGGTAATAATGCTAAAACTAATATAGCAGAAATCATTGCTACAACACCTCCTAACTTATGTGGAATACTTCTTAAAATAGCATAAAATGGTAAAAAATATCATTCAGGCACAATATGTGCAGGCGTTACCATAGGATTAGCTTCTATATAATTATCTGAATGACCTAAAACATTTGGAGAAAAGTAAATAAATAAAGAGAAAAAAAGTATAAATACCAATAAACCTAATAGATCTTTATAAATAAAATATGGAAACATACTTATTTTATCAACATTAGAATCAATACCTAAAGGATTACCTGATCCATCTTGATGTAAAACAGCCAAATGAATTAAAGAAGCAGCAGCTATAATAAAAGGAAGTAAATAATGTAAACTAAAAAACCTATTTAATGTAGCATTGTCTACAGAAAACCCACCTCACAACCAAGTAACAATAGAATCTCCGATTAAGGGTACTGCAGAAACTAAATTTGTAATTACAGTAGCCCCCCATAAACTCATTTGCCCCCAAGGTAAGACATAACCTATAAATGCAGTTATTATCATTAATAAAAAAATAATAACCCCAATAACCCATACTCAATGACGTGGTTTAGTATAGGAACTAAAATATAATCCTCTAAAGATATGTATATATACAACGATAAAAAACATTGAAGCTCCATTAGAATGTATATAACGTAAAAGTCATCCATAATTTACATCCCGCATTATATGTTCTACACTTGCAAAAGCTAACTCTACATGAGGCGTGTAATGCATGGCCAAAAAAATACCCGTTATAATTTGTATAATTAAACATATAGATGCTAAAAATCCAAAATTTCAAGCATAATGTATATTAATTGGTGTAGGATAATCAATTAAATGATTATTTACTATTGAAATAAGTGGACGTTTCAATAAACGCATTTAATAATTTAATTTAAATAAAAAGTTCTTTAAATTTCTTATACTCGCTACTGGACTTGAACCAGTAACTCTTGAATTGAGAATGGATTTTAAATCCATCGTGTTTACCAAATTTCACCAAGCGAGTATAAGCTTAAAAAATTCAACCTGGTGTAAAAGGACTCGAACCTTTACATGATAGCATCAAAAGCTAATGCCTTACCAATTTGGCTATACACCATCGAATTAAAAAGCGGGTAACGGGACTCGAACCCGCAAGATTTAGTGTGGAAAACTAATGAAGTTACCTATTTTTCTATACCCGCTTCCAGACAATTATATAGTTTCAATATATTCCCTCAATGCTATTTTATAATTACATTGAAAAGTTGGCATTTTTATTTTAGTTGAATAAAAATACTTTAATAGCGTAACCCTTTCGATTTTTTTCACCAATACTAAACTAATTACTTTACCTGTTTGCTCTTCTAAACGCTTTGTGAAAGAAAGTTTCTTAAAATACGTTTTTTGCAACTCTTGATTTTGAATTGTTGGTATTTGTTTAGTTACTTTAGAACTTAAAATAGTAAATTGTTTTTCTAATGTGCCAAAATTAGTTATCAATATAGGATAAAATTTTTGTCATTTCAAATTTGCCATCAATGAGTTTACAGTAGATTCAAAAGATTCTAAAAGCTTTACTTCAATTTCTTTTTTTTGCCCATCGAAATCCGCGTTTAATGAATCTTTAAGTCTAGTAAAACCAAGCCAACAAAAAGTAACAAAGCATAAAAGGATTAAGGTTTCTTCGTTTAATAATATAAGATTTTTAGAAATTAAAATTAATGATAATATAACAACAATACTAAAATTTAACATTTTTTAAATTCCGCCTCACCAATAAATAGATACAAATAAAAATAACCAAACAACATCTACAAAATGCCAATATCAAGCTGAAGATTCAAATCCGAAATGATGTTCCTGAGTTAATTGATATTGTAGTAAACGTAATAAACAAATAAACAGTGAAATTGTTCCTATTAAAACATGAAAACCATGAAATCCAGTCGCCATATAAAATGTAGAACCATAAATACCATCTGATAATCTAAAATCTGCCATATTATATTCATATGCTTGTAAAGAAGTAAAAATCACAGCTAACATAATAGTTAATATTAAACTTAAAATAGCTTGACTTCTAAAGTTTGCAACAATAGCATGATGGCATCAAGTAACTGTACATCCAGAAAGTAATAAAATTAAAGTATTTAAAAAAGGTATCTCTCATGGATTTAAAACACTTATTCCTTTAGGTGGTCAAGTTAGGCCTATTTCTACTGTAGGAGCTAAACTACTATGAAAGAAAGCTCAAAAAAAAGCAAAAAAAAATAAAACTTCAGATACAATAAATAAGAATACACCATAACGTAATCCCTGTTGCACTATTCCTGTATGGTGGCCTTCAAATGTTGATTCTCTTACAACATCTCTTCACCATACAAACATTGTCATAAATAACATTAAAAAGCCACATAATAAAATGATACCTCCTTGTTTGTACGCATGCATATACATTACACCACCTATTGCACACGAAAAAGCAGATAATGAGGCTACAAACGGTCAAGGACTAGGATCTACTAAATGAAAAGGGTGTCTTTGCACAGACTTTGCTATTTTTGATAAGTGAATCATAATTTTATTTTAAAAATTTTTTAAAAAACTGATTTAAAAATTCAGTTAATTTTTTTATTATTGTAAAATCCGATGCGAAAAGTATAAAAAAAATTATAAGTAATACGATCATTTGGATTAAAGAAAATCGCATTATTTTATTCGTTTAACTTATTTGAAATTCAAGATACGTAATTTGGTAAGTTTACAGCTTCAACAACGATTGGCATAAATCCATGATTAATACCACATATTTCACTACATTGTCCATAATATATACCCTCTCTTTTGATAAATAAAGATGTTTGATTTAAGCGCCCTGGTACCGCATCACATTTGACTCCTAATGAAGGAATTGCTCAACTATGAAGTACATCCGCCGCAGAAACAATAACGCGTATATGAGTATTTACAGGCACAACCATTCGACTATCTACTTCTAATAATCTTAATTGCCCTATATTTAAATCTTCTTCAGGTATCATATAACTATCATACATAATAGATTCTCCTTCCGAATTTAAGTAATCAGAATATTCGTAACTTCAATATCATTGATGACCTAATGTTTTAATAGTTATAGCTGGTGATATAATTTCATCCATAGCATATAAAAGTGAAAATGAAGGAATCGCTATAACCAATAAAATACACGCTGGTGTTACTGTTCAAATAATTTCAATTAAAGTTCCATGCACTAATGAAGAAGGTGTGTTATTTTGTGTACTTTCAAAATGTCATAATGTACGAACTAACATTCAAGAAACAAATATAAAAATAACACAAATAAAATACATTAAATCATGATGCAAATTTATAATTCCTTCCATAATGGGAGTTGCTGGATCTTGAAATCCTAACTGCCAATTTTCAGGTGCATCATTAAAAACAAAAGAACTTGATACAACCATTAAGAAAAGGAAGCTACTAAATTTTAACTTATTTAACATTTTATTCCACGGTTTCACAAATTAATGGCATTTCTTCAAATGTATGATACGCCGGTGGAGAAGCTACAACTCATTCTAAAGTTGAATTTCCCGTAGTCTTTGTTTGTCCAAAATCTCACGGAGCATTCACACACGGATTTTTTGATGTTAGTGAAACAAAAACTAAATAAAAAAAGAATAATGTACTAAATAAAGCAACATAAGAACCATAAGAAGCTACTAAATTTCAACCTGCATAAGCATCTGGATAATCAGGGATTCTTCTAGGCATTCCAGCCAATCCTAAAAAGTGCATTGGCATGAATGTAAGATTAACCCCAATAAAAGTTGATCAAAAATGAATTTTTCCTAATAATTCTGGATACTGCACACCGGTAATTTTACCAAATCAATAATAAAAACCAGCGAAAATAGCAAAAACGGCACCCATAGATAATACATAATGAAAATGCGCCACTACATAATAAGTATCATGTAAACTAATATCTAATCCCGAATTTGCTAAAACAATCCCAGTTAAACCTCCTATAGTAAATAAAAAAATAAAACCTGTTGCAAAAAGCATAGGTGTCTTAAAATATAATGATCCTTCTCACATCGTCGCAATTCAACTAAATATTTTAATCCCTGTTGGAACTGCAATAATCATTGTAGCAGCGGTGAAATAAGCTCTAGTATCCACATCAAGACCTACTGTATACATATGATGTGCTCATACAATAAAGCCCAACACCCCAATAGAAACCATAGCATAAACCATTCCAATATACCCAAAAACAGGCTTCCTTGAAAAAGTTGCCACGATATGACTTACCATGCCAAAACCAGGAAGAATTAAAATATAAACCTCAGGATGCCCAAAAAATCAAAAAAGATGTTGATACAAAATAGGGTCCCCACCACCCGCGGGATCAAAAAAGGCCGTATTAAAATTACGATCAGTTAAAAGCATTGTAATTGCTCCAGCTAAAACTGGAACAGCTAATAATAATAAAAATGCTGTAATAAAAATAGATCACACAAATAACGGCATACGATACATACTTTGCCCAGGATTACGCATATTTAAAATTGTGGAAATAAAATTGATCGCACCTAAAATTGATGAGGCTCCTGATATATGTAAACTAAATATTGCAAGATCTACCGCACCTCCAGAATGACTTTGAATTGAACTTAATGGGGGATACACTGTTCATCCTGTCCCAACACCAACTTCAACAATCGCTGATGCTAAAAGTAAACAAAGTGAAGGCGGTAATAATCAAAATGATATATTATTTAAACGAGGAAATGCCATATCAGGACTTCCAATCATAATTGGTACTAATCAATTTCCAAATCCTCCTATCATTACAGGCATTACCATAAAAAAGATCATCAAAAATGCATGCGCTGTAATTAAAACATTATAAATCTGATGATTACCTAATAATAATTGATTTCCGGGTTGCGCTAATTCCATTCGAATTAACATTGACATACAACCACCTAAAATACCTGAAAAAGCACCAAAAATTAAATATAAAGTTCCTATATCTTTATGGTTCGTTGAAAAAATTCAACGAGAAACTCATTGCATAACTGAAAATTGCATTGTTCTATAATAATAAATATTATTTTAGCTTTGTTAATCGAATATTTAACAAACGAGAGAGACGGGACTTGAACCCGCAACTTTTAATGCGACAGATTAACACTCAACCTTTGAGTTTCTCTCCCTTCTATTTGAAATTTTTAACAAAAATTATTTTGTAAGTTTAATCTTAAACGAAACCTTTTTTAAAATATAATTAAATAAGTTTTGCATTTGTTGTTCTGTTAAACTATCAAATTCAAATAAAATCATTCCTGGCCGAATATAAACAGCATGTGTATAAATTGAGCCTTTACCCTTACCCATTCTTGATTCTATATTAAACTTCGTAAGCGCTAAATTTAATGATAATAGTATTCAAAAACGAAAACTTTTTTTATTATTTGTTACTAATTTTAATCTTTTTAATATTATTCATTTTAATGCATTTAATTGGGTTTCAGTTAATCTACTAAAAGAAAGTGATTTAATACCAAAGCGCCCATATTTCAAAATATGATTTGATTGATTTAATTTTAATAAATATTTATTATGTGTTTTTTTATCTTTAATCATTATTTAAATACTAATCTACTTCATAAAACAGTCAAATTTGCAATCCACAACTCCCTAGTTTTGTATACAAATTTTTTTGTACAAATTCTACTTGATTTTGTAAAGATACTAATGATAACGAACCAGAACTTTGATGAATACTTTTTGCCATTTGACTTTTTGTGTTATCAAACCGTCCTACTAGCTTAATTTTAAATCCTTTTAAATAAACTAAACGAATACCTTTCGTAGAATAGACTATTTTGTTATGATAAAGGTGCTTATTAAGAAATATACTTAGTTGCCACAATATTTTATTTGGATTTTTGTTTTGTTGAAAAAGATAAGACGCGTAACCTAATATTAAATTAGATGTTGTTATCCAATAAATTCGCTTATAAATACGTAAATAAATCTTTAAAGAAAATCAACTAAATACTAATTTTGATAACTTTTGGATTAAAAATAAATACTTATCTCCCTGATTAAAAAATACTTCCACAATATAAATATTTAAAAAAAGTTTATTATTAAAATATCAAAATTCTTTATCATTTATTAAAAATTTATTTACTTTCAAAATTTTATTTACAATATTTTCAATTTGCAATTGCTTTAAAAAAGACAACGCATAACAATAATTCAATTTATTATAATTTTGTATTGTAAAATCTCATACTTGAGTTAAACCAAGCTTAAGGCTTATGGGATTTACTTTTCTTGTCATAATTATTTTTTGGTTAAGTTAAATTAAAATTTTTTTGAATAATTCGGATTTATAAAAACTAAAATTTATTACTAAATAACATTTTTAAACCGATCAATCTAATAATCTTTTAGACTATTCTTGAAAAATATATAAAAGAATACTTAATACACTTGATTCATTCAGTATTTATTAAAAATTAACGTAGCTACTTGACTATGCTATTGGCATAACAATCATTTAACCAGAGGTTAAAGTATTCTGGTCCTCTCGTACTAAGAATACACTTTTTATTTTTCTTTTCTTACAGTAGATAGGGACCGAACTGTCTCACGACGTTCTGAACCCAACTCACGTACCTTTTTCACTAGCGAACAACTAGACCCTTGAAATCTACTTCAATTTCAGGATAAGATGAGTCGACATCGAGGTATCAAACCGTGACATCAATATGAACTCTTAATCACGATGAATCTGTTATCCCTAGAGTTCCTTTTATCTGTTGAACGATATTAATTCCACACTTAAATATCGGGTCACTATGACAGACTTTCGTCGCAATTTGATTTATAAATCTTATTGTCAAGCAAGTTTACACCATTATATTCTTCATTATTCATTATGAATAACTGTTTCTTACCTTCGTACACCTCCGTTACCATTTAGGAGGTACTCGTCCCAAGTAAACTTTCTTTTTTGAACGGTCTTTTATAATATTATTTATAAACTAAGTAAAAAATTAAATTTAACGAGTGGTATCTCAAAACATTATTATATCATTCCCACTTATTCTTTACACTTAAAAAACATTTTACAATTCAAAATCAAAGTAAAGGATCTAGGGTCTTTCCGTCTTACTGTAAGTAATCCACATTTTCATGGATAATGTAATTTCGCTGAAATTATATTGGAGACAGTGAAGCAATCGTTACGCCATTCATGCAGGACGGAATTTACCCGCCAAGGAATTTCGCTACCTAAGGATTCTTATAGTTAGAACCGCCGTTTACTTAGATTTAAAAGATAAGCATTCACCTAAATTTTTTATTTTTAAGTACTGGGCAGGCGTCAGACTTTATACTGCTTTTCACAAATTTGCAAAGTCCTGTGGTTTTGTTAACCAGTCGTTGCTTCTTTTTTTATGCTACCTCTTTTAAAGGCTCTCTTTATAGCGAACATACAGAGTTAATTTGCCGAGTTCCTTCAATATAATTTTTTCATTCACTTATAATATTTTCAATAAATTTACCTGTGTCGGTTTAAGTACGGTTTAATATTTTTATAATTTTTTCTCGAAAACAATGTAAATTAATTTTGTGCCTTATTTTTTTATTAATAATATTGTAAAATTTTTTACATTCTTTTTTTCATGTTTTAATAACACATATAAAAAGTATAATATAATTATTAATTTCCTATCGAGTACAATTTTTATTCACCTCTTAAGGACCGACTAACTCAATGAATTTGAAATTACATTGAAACCCTTAAACATTAAGTGATTACGATTTTTTAACGCAATTTTCGCTACTCATATCAGCATTAGCATCTTTGTTAATTTTTAATAATTTTACAATTAAAAAACTTTTACAAAGTGTTTCACTACCATTAAATTATATTAATTCGCTACTTCGATATAAAACTTAAAGTTTCTATACATTTTAAATTAAAAAAAGAAAAATAATGAGCTGAAACGCTTTCTCTAATGAAGGGCTGCTTCTAAGCCTAACATAATTATTATTTGAACTTCCTTCAATTTTTTCCCTAAGTTTTAATTTAGAAATCTTAGTATTCGATCTGGATTGTTTTCCTCTCGTCTATAAACCTTATCGCTTATAGACTGTCTGCTAATTATAGAAAAACTTTAATTCGGAGTTAAAAAAAATTTAGTAAATTTTTACATCCCCTTATTTATTTTGTACTCTAACTCAAGGTTTATAATAATTAACGTAGTACTAAAATACATTTCGTGAAAAACCGGCTATCTCCAAGTTTGATTAGCCTTTCACTCCTAGTTACAAGTTATCCCTATATTTTGCTACATATATGGGTGCAGTCTTCAAAAACTTTTTAAAGTGTTCTTAACTTACTCACAACTAGATCACTTGGTTTCAGGTCTAATACATATTACTTTTAATGCCTCTTTATTATTAATTAAGCTTGCAATATATATTAACTTGCTGATTCATTATGCAAAAGGCATTTCGTTGTTACATACTTCGAAAATTTTAAAACACTTAATTTAAAAAATTCTTTTTGAATTTCTTTACCTTTCCCTCACGGTACTCGTTCACTATAGGTTGAAAAACTTTTTAAGCTTAGAAGGTGGTTCTCCTTTATTCATACAAATTAAAATTCATATTACTTAAAAATTTTATTACAGAAAGTTTTATTAATACAGGGCTTTTACCTTTTTTAGTCAATTATAATTAAAACTTTCTTATATAAGCTTTTATATCGCGTTCATTCACAATTACTTACGATTTCTCGATTGATTTTATCAATAATGTTACTTAGATGATTCAATTCACATTACTTTTCAAAGAAGTTTTGATGAGTTTACTCTAAATACGGAAATTTATAAATCACAAGCCAATGCCTCCTTATAACTTTTCGTAGCGTCACGTCCAAAATTTTTCACCAAGGCTTTCATTAAGTGCTCGTTATAAAAATTTTTAAATCCCTTAACCAAAGTTTTATCCTTTCATTAAATGCATTAATTCCACAGTAATTACACTACGAATCCGGTAATAAATAACTAAAATTGCCAATCCTATAGATGATTCTGCTGCAGCTACCGTTAAAATCAATAACGAAAAAATTTGACCTGTAATATCATCTAAATAAATAGATGCAAATATTAAATTAAAACTTATAGATAAAAACATCATTTCTAAAGACATCAACATAACAAGAATATTTTTTTGATTTAAAAATATTCCTAATACACTAATTAAAAATAATAAAATAGAAGTGTTCGTGTTATTTATATAAACTAACATTATTTTTCTCTTTTTATGGGATAGTAGAATTTTCTTAATTTTCCAGCCACAGGTTCCCCTACGGCTACCTTGTTACGACTTCACTCCAGTTCTTTTTTTACCATAAACTACAATTGAATTACAAAATAGTTTTCAAATAAAATAAATTTCCATAGCGTGACGGGCGGTGTGTACAAAACCCGAGAACTTATTCACCGTAACATTCTAATTTACGATTACTAGCAATTCCAACTTCATATTTTCGAGTTGCAGAAAATAATTCGTATATAATTTACTTTCAAAGTTTTGCTTAAACTTACATTTTCGCTTCTTTTTGTATAAATTATTGTAGCACATGAAAGTAGCCCAATCTATTAGGGTCATGAGGACTTGACGTGATTCTCACCTTCCTTTAAGATATCCTTAACAGTCTATATTCAAAAATATACGAGAGTTTTGTCCGTTTAGTGGAATGAACCAAACGCTTCACAGCACGGACTGACGACAGCCATGCAACACCTGTTTTTATTCAAAGATTGGTAAGATTTCGCGCGTATTATCGATTTAAACCACATGCTCCACTGCTTGTGCAGGTTCCCGTCAATTCCTTTGAGTTTTAATCTTGCGATCGTAGTTCCCAGGCGGAGTGTTTAACGCGTTAACTTTATTTCTGATTATTCAAAAATTAACACTCATCGTTCAGGGCATGGACTACAGGGGTATCTAATCCCTTTTGCTACCCATGCTTTAATATCTCAGTGTCAGTTTTATTTTAGATTATTGTTTACACTATTGAGGTTCTTTTAAATATCAAAACATTTTACTGTTACAGTTAAAATTCCATAATCTTTCCCTAAACTCTAGAAAATTATTTTTTTAGCCACTTTTAAAAATAAAATTTAAAATTTAAACTAAAAGTTAAGTTTCCACCTACATATGCTTTACGCCCAATAAATTCAAATAACGTTTGCCCTCCTCGTTTTACCGCGGCTGCTGGCACGAAATTAGCCAGGACTTTTTTTTAACTTATCATTATTTCCTTAATTTTAATGCTTTAAAACAAAAAGTTTTTTTCACATATATGATTTAGCTGGGTCAAGCTTTCGCTCATTGCCCAAGATTCCTCACTGCTGCCTTTAAATAAAGTTTGGACCGTATCTCAATTCCAATGTGGTTGTTCATCTTCACAGACCAACTAAAGATCATTAGCTTGGTATACTTTTATTATACCAACAACTTAATCTTATATAGACTCTTCTCAAACCAATAAAATTTTTTCATGCCTTAAACAATTATTTGAGGTTAATTTCTATATTGTACTCACCCGTTCACCATTAATTTACAATTCGAAAAGTAAATTTATTTAATTTGCATGTGTAAAGCTAACCATTAACGTTTATTCGGAGCCAGGATCAAACTCTTTTTTAATATTTTAATTTCTTTATTTAAAAAACTTTATATATCTAACTATCCCATTGTATCATATAATAAAAACGGAAATTTCATTGCATTAAGCTAAATATTCCACCGTTTTCTGTGAAAACTAACTCAGATAAAATTTTTTTATTTAATATAATATTTTCTGTAGAAATAAAAGAACTAAATAAATTATACTTCGTATTTAATAGTTTAAGATGATTGATATTCTTTTTTCGAAAAATACGTTTTTTATTTCTACGACTTTTAGTTTGCACAAGTTCTTTTTTCATAATTAATTTTCTTTGAATATTATATACGGGAATAGGATTTGAACCTATAGCTTCAGATCATGAGTCTAATGAGTTAACCATATTACTCCATCCCGTTAATCATAGTAAATTTACTCCTAGTGGGATTTGAACCCACGTTTATGCCACGAAAAAGCATTGTCTTAAACCATTAAACGATAGGAGCTTAATTCTTTTTGTTACCGTATTTAGAACGGCTTTTTTTTCGATTACTAACTGCGGCTAAATCTAAATGTCCCCTAACCAGATGATATTTAACACCTGGTAAATCTTTTACACGTCCTCCTCGTATTAGAACAACTGAATGTTCTTGTAAAGAATGGCCTTCTCCCGGTATATATCCAATAATTAATTTTCCAGTACTAAGTTGTAATTTAACTACTTTACGATCTGCTGAATTGGGTTTTTTAGGATTCATTGTAAAAACCTTTAGGCAAACTCCTTTTTTTTGAGGACATTTTTCTAAAGCTACAGATTTCGTAGTAATCTTTTTATAACGTCTAGAAGATTTTAATAACTGATTAAATGTAGGCATATTTTCAAAACTTTTATATTACACAATTTATAACAAATAAATAAAAAAACTAACTCAAAAATTAAAAATATAGATCCTATACAAAAAATTTGCAAAAAGTTATCCGGTGGTATTAGTAAAAATAACATACATAAAATTCCAAATATAAAAAGCTTCCGATAATATTTAATCAAGAAGTAAATTCGTTTCGTTTTTATTAAAAACCATAAATGTAAAATTAACAGTAAGATAAAAAAACTGAAAGTACTTATAAAATAACGAAAAGCCAAAACTCATCTTATGTAACTTATAATACGGAATTCAACAAAAATATCAAATAAATTAGTATTATCAATTTCTCATTTTGTTAACATCGATAATATGAAAGGTAATAAACTAAAATGTACAAAAAACAAATAAATCAAAACTATTCAAAAAGAAAAGTAAAATGATTTATAAAAAAATCTTATTTGATATAAATATCAACTAGAACTATTAAATTTAAATAATTGAAAAATTCAATAAGGAAATACAAAAAAAAAGGATTTTGATATAACTAAAAGTCATAATACATCAAATAAATCCATCACATTCGTAACAATAAACTTTTTTAATTCATATACAATGAATGGATAAACTTCAAAAAATACTAAATAATATATATTCATACTTGCAATAAATACACACAGTAAAAAACTTATAAAGACATAAATTAATCGAAAAAAAAGTTCTAATGAATAAAAATAAATTAGTTTAGAATACATTTATTGAGTGCATTAGGATTTGAACCTAAGATCTATAAATTAAAAGTTTACTGCTTTACCAAACTAAGCTATACACCCTTTTAATTAAAAAACGTGTTTGGAAAGAATCGAACTTTCACTCTTTAAATCCGTAGTTTAATGCTTTATCCTAATTAAGCTACAAACACATTGTTGAAGTTATTTAATAATGAATGAGCAATAATGGATTTGAACCATTAACTTTTTCGGTGTAAACGAAATACTCTACCATTTGAGTTAATTGCCCTTTTAAAAAGCTTCCTGAGTAGGATTTGAACCTACAACCTAATGGTTAACAGCCATACGCTCTACCCTTGAGCTATCAGGAA